TGCCGTGACACGTAAACTAGGAAGAATACTGGAAAGAATATGAAAATAGCCCCTCGGTCTATGATACATAAAATAACAGGAAGAAAATCTCGATCAAACCCGTCTTTTTCTTCCTTAACCTTAGCTTAATTTCATTTTATGAAAGAGAAGAAAATTTCCTGAACCCTTGCTCTTTTAGGTTTAAGTCTGACGAGAATAATATTCTACAACTAGCAATTCATTTATTTTCAAACCGACCCATTTATTATCTATTATTTGATTGACTAATCCTTTATATTGGAATGGGTGCAGGGTCAAATGGCTTGGCACTTCTTCATGAGGGGACGAGTTGAGAGAATTTTGAATCAGAGTTCTGGATTTTTGTTCATCCTTCGCCGTAATGCTATCTTGGGGTTTGCAGCGATAACTTGGTATATCTACTATACGCCCATTTACTAAAATATGTCTATGGTTAACTAATTGGCGGGCTGCGGGAATAGTCGAAGCCATGCCCAATCTAAAAAGGATGTTATCCAAACGCATTTCAAGTAATTGGAGTAAAACTTGCCCTGTTGACCCCTTGGCTTTTCTGGCGATACGAACGTATTTAATTAATTGTCGTTCTGTAAGACCATAATGAAAACGCAATTTTTGTTTTTCTTCTAGACGAATACGATATTGAGATTTTTTCCCGGAGCGTGATTGGTTTCTAAGATCACTTCCGGCTTTAGGCCTTTTATTAGTTAGTCCTGGTAAAGCTCCCAGGCGACGTATTTTTTTGAAACGAGGGCCTCGGTAACGCGACATAAAGACTCCTTTTTTTATTTCGAATTCATTTTGGATAAATAGTCAAACTTTCTATCATTATATTTATATATAAAAGATACTTTTCCTGACAGAGTTGGGAGTTACTATAACTCATGGGTTTTGGAAAAGGGGGAAGACACTTTTTCAATATTCTTTGATTTCAAAGGGAGATTATCCATTTTTAAAAAATGGAGTATTGAATAAAAAAATGCAAAATACCAAAAGCCGGCTATCGGACTCGAACCGATGACCATCGCATTACAAATGCGATGCTCTAACCTCTGAGCTAAGCGGGCCCTCATAATCGAAAATTTATATGCAAAGGAACCCTCAATACACTATAATATAGTGTCTCTAGAAATATAGATAAAGAATCGAATCTATAATTTCAAATACCAATATATATTGAATATATAGAACCTAACGATTTATCTATCGATATACAATTTTTATTTCTTTATCACAATTTGACTATCTTAAATACTTTTAAGATAGTCAAATTTTATTTTTTATTTTGAATTCACATGACATTTTAAATTACTTTTTGTTAGACTTCTCTATTTTCTATCCTATAGATTTAGAATTCTATATTTCTTTAGAACTAATCATACATTCCCCGGCTTTCATTCGTAAAAGGGGAAGTTAAGAAAAAAAAAAAGAATCGACCGTTCAAGCATAAAAAATTGAAAAAAAAAATGGACGGAATACTTTCATATATTATATATTAAAGTCTATATCAATCTATATTGAATTGCTGATAAAGAAATGATATCATCCAATGATATTATATCAAATACAGGTTTTCTATAGGTAAGAAAGAAAATATTTTTTTTTTGAGATAGTTCCCTATCTAATAAATTCAAGGGTTCCAGTTTAAATGAAAGAAAAAAGGAAGTCTAGTCTAATAAGATTCTAATCTCAAAACAAAAGGAAGGGGATATGGCGAAATCGGTAGACGCTACGGACTTAATTGGATTGAGCCTTGGTATGGAAACCTACTAAGTGATAACTTTCAAATTCAGAGAAACCCCGGAATTAAAAAAATGGGCAATCCTGAGCCAAATCCTGTTTTCTCAAAAGAAAGGTTCCGAAAACGAAAAAAAAAATAGGATAGGTGCAGAGACTCAATGGAAGCTGTTCTAACAAATGGGGTTGACCGCGATGGTAGAGGAATCTTTCCGCCGAAACTTCAGAGAGGATCAAGGATAAACATATCTATTGAATACTATATAAAATGATTACTGATGGCACGAATCTCTATTTTTTATATGAAAAAAGGAATAATTGGTGTGAATTGATTCCACATTGAAGAAAAATCGAATATTTATTCATCAAACCATTCACTCCATAGTCCGATATACCTTTTAACGAACTGATCAATCGGACAAGAATAAAGATAGAGTCCCATTCTACATGCCAATACCGGCAACAATGAAATTTATAGTAAGAGGAAAATCCGTCGACTTTAAAAATCGTGAGGGTTCAAGTCCCTCTATCCCCAAAAAAGCCTATTTGACTCCTTCCTTTATCTTTCTGAGTCTTTGACAAACGTATTTGGGCGTAAATGACTTTCTTTTATCCCATGTGATATAGAATACACAACAGTATTTGGGCGTAAATGACTTTCTTTTATCCCATGTGATATAGAATACACATCAAAATTTAGCTAAAGGAATACCTATTTGATTGAATAATTCACCATTACTAATACTGAAACTTAGAAAGTCGTCTTTTTTTTTTTAAGATCCAAGAAAATACAGGACTTGGAGAAAACTCTGTAATCCCCCTTGTCCCTTTAATTTACATAGACCCCAGTCATCTAATAAAATAATAAAACGAGGACGGGATGCTACGCTGGGAATGGTCGGGATAGCTCAGCTGGTAGAGCAGAGGACTGAAAATCCTCGTGTCACCAGTTCAAATCTGGTTCCTGGCACACGGTTAATTTGGATGAAGTCTTTTTTTTTTTTTTCTTCGGTCAAAACGAATGGAAAGAATGTTAATACTTCATACATATTTGAAAGGTTTTCAAATCTGGTTCCTCCTGGCACACGGTTAATTTGGATGAAGTCTTTTTTTTTTTTTTCTTCGGTCAAAACGAATGGAAAGAATGTTAATACTTCATACATATTTGAAAGGTTCAATTTGTTGGTTGAAAGAAAAAAAAAGTCGAAGGTGAAATAGACAAGATTCAGTTCAGATACAATAAAAATAAATCGAATTCGATACCATTTAATTTCTTTGTACTTTTGTTCCTATTCGCTTCGACACCACTTTATAAACCGGTCTAAGCAGTAGGCGCAGTACAAGGGTCATGGTACAGAACTCGTTTGATTTATTCTATTAGTTCGACTCATACGAAATAAGTATCTTCTAAATAAATGTAAGAATCCCAACGAATCTCTAATTCTTCCTTTTTGCCTATCCATAATACAAAAGAGACGTCGGGTTAATCTAGAACAGAAAGTCCAATCCTTGATGAAATTTTATAAGTAGAAATTCCTTTCTTATCATTCACTGAGCATCTTGTATTTCATAAAAATTGGGGGCAATATAATCCTTACGTAAGGGCCATCCTATCCAACTTTCAGGCATTAAGATACGTTTCAAGCGCGGATGATTATCATAGGAGATTCCCAACATATCATAAGATTCTCGTTCTTGAAAATCCACGCTTTTCCAAACCCAGAAAACGGACGGAATTCTAGGATTCCTTCTTGAGGCAAATACTTTTATGCATACCTCTTCTGGTTGATCCACACCACACATAGCTAACAGTCCGCCGGGCGCTACATCATAGGCACATTGGGAGCGTAGATAATTGTAACCATATACATATAAAATAATAGCAATGGAATGCCAATCCTCGGGCTTTATTTGTAAAGTCTCTATTCCTCGATAATCAAAGCCCAAAGATCTATGAATTATCCCGTGCTTGACTAGCCAAGCAGACAAACAACCCTGCATCTTTTTTATCTCCTGTATTTTGATTTAGAATATTTCCCATTCTCAATCAAATTGACCCGCTACTTGTTATTCTGTACAACGGAATCCTGCCTAATTTACTAATTCGTGAGAAGATAGTGAACTTTTCTATTTCTATTCTATTTGAAAAAGGTTTCAGTAGGGATTCAGAAGTAGATGGAGGTTGATAGAGAAATCTTTGATCATCTTGGACGCAGTATTAATACTGCGTCCAAGATGAAACTTGTGATTGGTCGTAAAACACCAATTTGCTTGTTGAGACCTAATCCTATCTTCATAGATTTCTACCGAGATTTTCTTACGAAGTTTTGTTATAGCATCTATAACTGCTTCCGGTTTAGGGGGACAACCTGGCAAATAGACATCCACAGGAATTAGCTTATCGACTCCCCGAACAGTACTATAAGAATCGCTACTGAACATCCCTCCTGTAATTGTGCAGGCTCCCATAGCAATAACATATTTTGGTTCGGGCATTTGCTCATACAATCTCACTAAGGAGGGGGCCGTATTTTCCATTGTTGACAATGAAACTTACCAAAGCAAAGAGGTTCGTTTTTCAACAAACTTTAGCTTGTCGACAAATACATCAAGTTATTCTCTAGATCTATGTGAATAACTCTTTGGAGTTTTTCACCGGGCTGATGGCATGATTTTGAGTTCTTAAATTCTTTAAGATTAGTTATACCAAAGAAAAGTAATACCATTAACTTAACCCCTTGGTTGTGGGCAGGAAATTTCCTATGGAATTTCACTTCGAAGATTAAATTAATGACGAAAGATTGGTTGTTTTAGTTATCTACGGGTGGAAAAGGATCGATTCGATCATCGTCAAACACATTTTTCTTTCAGTTTTCTGTTCTTATTGAAAAGATTCCTGTGAGTGATTTTTTTATCAAAAAATTTCTTTCTATGAACCAACCGGTCAGTTTCAAGTAACAAACAAGAATGAAGAAATTAAAATGATATATAAAATTTTATATTTCCAATTTTCTTTTTAGTAGGGATATATAAAATTTTATATTTCCAATTTTCTTTTTAGTAGGGCTCTAGGGCTATACGGACTCGAACCGTAGACCTTCTCGGTAAAACAGATCAAACTTATTATTATCAAAATGATCGGAACTGTTTCAAAGACCCAACACGCATTTTTTTTGCATTGGGCTCTTTCATTAACTGATAGAAATATAAGCCAATTCACCATACTTTTTCTTGACAGAAAAATAAGA